AGCTGGTTGGATCCAACCTATTCTTGAAATATACAACTCGCACACACTCCCTTTCCAAAAAAAATCAATACACCAAGCACTATACTTAGATTTATTAGATTTGTTGCTAAAATATCAGTATTAAACCCGAAACTTCCGGCGGATGGCCAATAGCCCAAGGAAACGAAAAAATCGGTTATATTTTTCATATACTCTCCTCTTTCTTATAGATAAGACTAACAAAGAACATAGTTCTTTTTGTATCACCTCACTCGCCTCGCCCTGATCGATTTCTTTTTATTAATTTATTTTTTTTTTTTTGAATAGATTAAATAATTTAGTAATTTATAATTTATTTAAAATTTCTTATTCTTTTAAGTTCTCCATAAAAAGATTAGGTCTCATACCAACACCAATTGCGAAATATTTCGTTTCTTTAAACGTTTCGTTTCCTAGTAAAAAAAAAGTTTCTGTTGTACTAAGGGTGGAAATGGGAAGGAAGAAAGCGAACGGATTCATGAATTCTTCATCCTCAAATCTAAAATACGCCCTTTCCGGGGTATTGTCTCATAAATAATTATAAAAGTGTTGATATAATTAGAAGAAGCAAACGGCAAGTCCGAGTTAATAAACCAAACTAAGAAAGAAACGTATAACGTACGTTTTCACATTTCTAATTTTAGGATTAAATTAAACAAAAGGATTTGCGAATAAAAGTGCTAATGCCACGACTAGTCCGTAAATTGTTAAAGCTTCCATAAAAGCTAGACTTAGCAATAAAGTACCTCGTATTTTACCTTCCGCTTCTGGTTGTCTCGCAATACCCTCGACAGCTTGGCCCGCAGCAGTACCTTGGCCAACTCCAGGTCCAATGGAAGCAAGCCCTACGGCCAATCCAGCAGCAATAACGGAAGCGGCAGAAATCAGTGGATTCATAGTAAGTTCCTCGTACAAAAAAAAAATGGTTAATGATATTAATGATACAATATCAATATAGTTATAGTAATAATAAATACTATAGTATAGTAATACTATAAATATATAAATAGATATTAATAAAGATATTAATAATATATTAGAATATTAGAAAAAAATAGGAATAAATAAAATTCTATAATTTATTCTATAATTTATATAGTCCATTTATCTAGTCCATAGGGATAATCCCTATATAACTAGTAACTAGTAAATATCTAATATCACATATACATTTGTTTCTTCCATAATGTAAACCGTTTGCATTTTATTTTTATATTGAATTGGATTTGAGAATCATTTTTCGAAATATATGTAAGGGCCAGACATTACATATATCTAGTTTACTAGACCCCCTAACCCATTTTTTCCAATTCCGTAATATCGTCTATCTTCCCTCCTACGAGATTGGGTCGTTTATACATATGTATTTGTATCTATATATGTTTATGTATTATGTTGTCCAACCAAGTGCGTATTTGGAACCATGCATGAATTCGATTAAGTTAAAAAAGACTTTTAAAAAAGCTAATCAATGATGACCCTCCATGGATTCACCTATATAAGCCGCGGCTAAAGTTGCAAAAATAAGAGCTTGAATACCGCTTGTAAATAAACCAAGAAACATAACGGGGATAGGAACTACTGAAGGTACTAAAGAAACAAGAACAACAACTACTAATTCATCAGCCAATATATTCCCGAAAAGTCGAAAACTAAGAGATAAAGGTTTTGTAAAATCTTCTAGGATGTTAATTGGTAAAAGTATTGGAGTTGGTTGGATGTATTTCCCAAAATACCCCAATCCTTTTTTGGTAAGACCCGCATAAAAATATGCTACTGACGTGGGTAAAGCTAAAGCAACAGTAGTATTTATATCATTCGTGGGCGCAGCTAACTCCCCATGAGGTAACTGTATAAGTTTCCAAGGTAAAAGAGCACCTGACCAGTTAGAAACAAAAATAAATAGGAACATAGTTCCAATAAAGGGAACCCAGGGGCCATATTCTTCTCCAATCTGAGTTTTACTCAAGTCTCGAATAAATTCAAGGACATATTCGAAGAAATTCTGACCGTCGGTCGGAATTGTTTGTGGATTCCGAACTGCTATGATGACTGAACCTAATAAGATAGCAATTACGACCCAAGAAGTGATAAGTACTTGGGCATGGATTTGTAAACCTCCTATTTGCCAATATAAATGTTGGCCTACTTCTACACCCGATATATCGTATAACCCATTGAGTGTTTTAATGGAACATGGTATAGCATTCATATTTTCCTCTGATATAAATCGAACTTAAAAATTGATTTTGATTGAACCATTTTATTTCTTTCTCAACTCACCAACATTAATCATTAATACAAATCGAATTTAGAATACTCAAAATCATATAACATAATCTAAATATCCCTATTTTGATCTTTATCTCTTTTTCTTTAATCTCTTTTTGAAGTTCAAGAAATAGTAACCGATCCAATAAAACCTATCGAGTTCACAAACAATGAATTAATTTTATTATTCTTAATCATAATCAACGATTTCTTATATAGCTAGAATGACCCTCGCAAATTGCGAATACTAATTTATTAAGAATGAATCGAATTGAAGCTATAGCATCATCGTTGGCTGGAATTGAAATATCTGCGAGATCCGGATCACAATTTGTATCAATTAAACAAATAGTAGGAATCCCTAAAATGACACATTCTCGAAGAGCCGTATATTCTTCTTGCTGATCAACGATGATTACAATATCGGGTAACCCCGTCATATATTTGATCCCACCCAAATATGTTTGCAAGGTAGATAATTTTCTCTTCAACATTGCTGCATCTCTTTTGGAAAGACGGTTGAGTTTCCCCATTTTTTGTTCTACTATTAAGTCCCTGAACTTATGAAGTCTCGTTTCCGTAGTGGACCAGTTCGTTAACATACCACCAAGCCACTTTTTATTAACATAATGACACCGAGCCCCTATTGCAGCTGATGCTACTAAATCCGCTACTTTATTTTTAGTACCAACGATTAAAAAGGTTTTTCCACTACTTGCTGCATTAAAAACTAAATCGCAGGCTTCTGATAAAAAACGAGCAGTTTTCGTAAGATTTATAATATGAATACCTTTACGTTTTGCAGAGATGTAAGGAGCCATTCTAGGATTCCATTTTCTAGTACCATGACCAAAATGCACTCCCGCTTTCATCATTTCTCCTAAATCGATGTTCCAGTATCTTTTTGTCATTTTTTCCGCATTTCCCCACACTTCCTCTTTTTTTTTTTACAAAGAGACAAGGTATTCTGAAATAAATAATTGTTCCGACGGAACCTTCTTTCTACCGTGGATTGACCGTTGATATACGGCCCAAACCATTAATTTCTTTTAATTACTTATTATTATTTTTTTTGACTAAATTAATATTCATAATCGTACCAACCCAACCAGAAAATTAAAGTAAAAAGAATGAATCTCTTCTTAAAAATCATTAAATTGCGTAAATGGTTGTTGTGATGTCCCATGAAAATTGTTTGGAGCACAAGAACAAAAAAATTCTCTATGGTATAACAAAATATCTCTCATTTCCAACTTGAATAAATTTTTCCTTTTTATTTCCAAATAAACATTTTTGTCTTCCCTTGAATGGTGCACTAATTTTTTGAATCCAGTACCAACAGGAATAAGCCCCCCCAAAACAACGTTCTCTTTCAGTCCTTTCAACCAATCAATACGACCTCGTAAAGCGGCTTTTGCTAAAACTCGAGCGGTTTCTTGAAAACTCGCTTCGGATATGAAACTTTGAGTATTCAGGGATGCCCTCGTTATTCCCAATAAAATTGCCCGATAATTGATCGCTTCGTCTAAAGCACGTCCCGCTCGTTCCGCTCGCAACATTCCTATTAATTCTCCGGGTGAAAAAACATTAGACATTCCATCTTCTGAAACCAACACTTTTGATGTTATTTGACGTACAATGATCTCTATATGCCTGTTATGTATCTGTACCCCCTGAGATCGATAAACCTTTTGAATTTTATTAACCAAAGAGATACGACTTTGGGCTATGGTTAGCTCAGCTCCAATCAAGAATCCCCAGGGGATTCCAAGAATTCTTGGTATACGTTCGTTCCAACTTTCAACTCTCTTTTCGAGGTTCATCGATATTGAATCAATTGAACGCACTTCTAAGACCTGTTCCACTTTTGGAAGACCCTGCGTTATGTCACCAGATCTTGATTTTTCGTATATAAATGTAACTAGTGTCTTTCCTTCATAAAGGATTTCTCCATAATGACCATGAACTGTTGTTCCTGGGGTAGCCAAATAGGGCTTAGCCGATCTTATAACTAAGGCATCAACATGAACAATTAAAATTTGACCAGATTTTTTTATGTGTGGTCCGTATTTAAATAGACATGCATTTTCACAAATAAATTGCCCAAGGCAAATTATTATGGAGGTCTCTTCACCAGAATTATGATGGAGAAAACACCAATTTAAATGGAATGGATTCAAAATTATATTACTGCATGGATCGAGATTATAAATTCTCCTATTTTCATCCATTAAACAATATTTAAGTACTTTAAAAGTCTGTTTAAAATTGTCAAGTAGCAAATATTTTTTTAACGATATATGATTATGAGTTAATAAATGGTAAGATGAATAAAAATTCGCTATTTTAGGTACAATAGTACCTAAGGGACCTAACAAATACCTAATTGGGATTAGGGGATCCAATTCTTTTATCGCATTGTTATATTTCGAACCGTTGAATGGACTAATTCGAAAACAGTTGGATGATGACAAAATTATCAAAGATTGGCATTCCTTATTTTGATTCAAGAACGTACCAATAGTTCCTTGCTGTTGGATAACTAATTGAAACTTCGCCTTGGAATGAAAGGGATTGATATTGGCGCTATTTAATCTCTTATTGGGAATCAATCTCGAATCTGTTATATTATATCTATATCTTTTTCCACTATATGAAAGAGTGGACTTGACTTTGACTAACTCAATTCTTATGAAATCGCGAATTAGATT